CTAAAAAATTCCTCTATGATTTCGAATCGGCAAAGACTAAAGACAAGTAAAATAGGCTAGAAATACTAAGGCCCACTCTTTTTTTTACTTTTTTAGGTAATAAAGTATAATCTAGATCGATCGCTATCTATGTCAAATAGTCAGGCGACACCCAGATTTGAACTGGGGAAAAAGGATTTGCAGTCCCCCGCCTTACCGCTCGGCCATGCCGCCAAAATCATCCAAAAACGTTTTCATAGGAACTATAGATTTTTATAACATATCTTACCTACAGGGACTATAGAGCGTTATAACATATATTAGTCCCTCTAAACTCCAGACCGGAATTATAGAATTATCAGTAAATTATCACACTTCAATTTTCATTTTAGGAAAAATAGGTAAAAACGTCTCTCTTCTCTACAGAGGATTTTTTGAACAAAGGGTTGCCGGGGATTCGAACCCAGAACTAGTCAGATGGAGTCGATAATTTTACCGGGAAAATAAGTCCTCCCCATGGACGTTGACACGTTGTGCTAATTGTTTTAGATAGGGAATGACTAATGATGCTAATATCGCACCTATTACCGCACTTGACACTATAGATAAATATAATTAAATATACTTAATAACTAACTAACTAACTAACTAACTAACTAACTAACTAACTAACTAACTAACTAACTAACTAACTAACTAAGAAATTGGTCAGACAATTTAAATCAGACAATTTAAAATAATTTTGTAAAATCCAGAGAGGGAATTATGGAACATAACTTGTTTATGAAGACAACTGATTCGGTCGTTGGGGTCGGATTCTATTCGGGATTTCGACCTACATTGGGAATTTTGGTACAACGAGGTAAATGCATTTCGCTCTATAATGGGCCTCCGAAAAGGAAATACCTTTGTGCTACTAACGGGGGGATACTACCACCTTCGGATAACAACGCCAAGGACGTCTACGAAATGTTTTCCGTAATCTGCATTGCAATGGGGCGTCGCGAGATCGTATCTATTATCTTGCATAAATACGCGTCGCGGAATGGCGCCGCCTCGGGGAGTATCATCGACTTTGCCAAAACCGAAGGAGCCAGCTGGCTTTGGCAAAAAAAAGAAATTTTTTTCCGAAATGCAAACTCTATTCGCGCAACAAAAGCTTGTCTTTGGGCCGAACTTCAATGCGCGCTGCTAGAAAGAACAAACGAAACGCAGTATGATATCAGGGTTGGGTTTTGGTCTGGCGCCTGGAAACGTTTCCTCTTCGAAGGTGAGGAAACGTTTTCCAACCCTGCTTCCAACTTAGATTTGATCGCTCGCGAATCTCTACGAGACACTCTACGAGACACTCTACGAGACGCTCTACGAACCAACCTAAGAAACAAACCAGACGCCATTCGCGAATATGTACCACATGTACATGTCTGGCTGCGAGTACGTAGGGAATTTCTACAGATGCTCGAAGTACTAGACACGTGCGATAAAAAATATCAAAAATATTGCGCAGACTATCTCGTCGCGAGGGTAACGAAAATAAAATTTCGAAACCTGTATCGGCTCTTGTGCGGCAACGACGACTTTAGAAACTCCGAGTTAGACCTTCTCAACGAAGAGCAATTTGTATCCATATGTTTGAACCTTGTCGACGAAGAGATGTTTATTGAATTGTGTTTGAAACTCTATGATGCCGACGAGTAATTTATAGACTTGGGTTTGGACTTTCTCGACGAAGAAGACGCCGAACAAAACACAAGAAAGAACCCTCTATAAAATATGTCGATATTTTATTATAGTGTTTCATTATTATAAAATATCGACATAAATAACAAGTAAATCAATGGCGTAATTATATTTTTCTCATAAGAAAATGAGATCAAAAAAATCAGCATGAAAGTCGGGAGCGTTCCGTGGTAGATTGCCGGTAACATTTAGAGGTACCGGGGTTGAAAGGTCCAAGACCTTTCGCCCTACCACATACTTATTCCCTTGTATGTAAAGGGATTGTTATTCTATTCCACCTCTTAGAAAGAACTTACATCAATTGGCTTCAAATTTCATGTTATTCCGGAATCGTAAATAGACGATCAATTCTATCATTGCTAGATCATCTATCTAATTCGATGAAGACTACGCCAATAATGTAATAGGATTTTTGATAAATGGGAAATTAAATAAAAATGCTCCGAGATAGAAATGAGGGAATGTTTACAATACCCGGGCTTCATCAGATCCAATTTGAAGGATTTTGCAGGTTCATCGATCAGGGTTTACCTGAAGAACTTTCTAACTTTCCAAAAATTGAAGATACAGATCAAAAAATTGAATTTCAATTATTTGTGGAAACATATCAATTGGTCGAACCATTGATAAACGAAAGAGATGCTGTGTACGAATCACTTACATATTCTTCTGAATTCTATGTATCCGCGGGACTCGTTTTGAAAACCAGTTGGGGTATGCAAGAACAAACAATTTGTATTGGAAACATTCCTCTAATGAATTCTATGGGAACTTTTATAGT